GCTAGCGTAGCTTAATACAAAGCATAACACTGAAGATGTTAAGATGGGCCCTAAGAAGCTCCGCATGCACAAAGGCATGGTCCTGACCTTACTATCAGCTCTAACCCAACTTACACATGCAAGTCTCCGCAGTCCCGTGAGTATGCCCTCAATCCCCCGCCCGGGGACAAGGAGCGGGCATCAGGCACAAATATTAGCCCAAAACGCCTAGCCAAGCCACACCCCCAAGGGAATTCAGCAGTGATAAACATTAAGCCATAAGTGAAAGCTTGACTCAGTCAGGGTTAAGAGGGCCGGTAAAACTCGTGCCAGCCACCGCGGTTAAACGAGAGGCCCTAGTTGATATTATTACGGCGTAAAGGGTGGTTAAGGATAAAACATTGATAAAGCCAAATGGCCCTTTGGCCGTCATACGCTTCTAGGTGTCCGAAGTCCAACCTCACGAAAGTAGCTTTAATAAAACCCACCTGACTCCACGAAAGCTGAGAAACAAACTGGGATTAGATACCCCACTATGCTCAGCCATAAACCTAGACGTCAACCTACAATTAGACGTTCGCCAGGGTACTACGAGCATTAGCTTGAAACCCAAAGGACCTGACGGTGCCTTAGACCCCCCTAGAGGAGCCTGTTCTAGAACCGATAACCCCCGTTAAACCTCACCACTTCTAGCCATCCCAGCCTATATACCGCCGTCGCCAGCTTACCCTGTGAAGGCAATAAAAGTAAGCAAAATGGGCACAGCCCAGAACGTCAGGTCGAGGTGTAGCGTACGAAGCGGGAAGAAATGGGCTACATTTTCTATCTATTAGAACACTACGAACACGCAACATGAAATAGTGCTTGAAGGAGGATTTAGTAGTAAAAAGGAAGCAGAGTGTCCTTTTGAACCCGGCTCTAAGGCGCGTACACACCGCCCGTCACTCTCCCCTGTCAACACGCATTTGAGATACATAACACTAAAGCACTGACAAGGGGAGGCAAGTCGTAACATGGTAAGTGTACCGGAAGGTGCACTTGGATTAACCCAGGGTGTGGCTGAGTTAGTTAAGCACCTCACTTACACCGAGAAGACATCCATGCAAGTTGGATCACCCTGAGCCAAACAGCTAGCTTAATCACCAATTTTAACCAAACAATATCTTTAAAAAGACATGACCCACCCCTGAAAATTAAACCATTTTTTTACCTGAGTATGGGAGACAGAAAAGGTTCTATATAAAGCAATAGAAAAAGTACCGCAAGGGAAAGCTGAAAGAGAAATGAAATAACCTATATAAGCACTAAAAAACAAAGATTAAACCTTGTACCTTTTGCATCATGATTTAGCCAGTACACCCAAGCAAAGAGACCTTTAGTTTGAAACCCCGAAACCAGGTGAGCTACCCCGAGACAGCCTATATAAATTAGGGCTAACCCGTCTCTGTGGCAAAAGAGTGGGAAGAGCTCCGGGTAGAAGTGACAGACCTACCGAACCTGGTGATAGCTGGTTGCCTGAGAAGTGGATAGAAGTTCAGCCCCGTATGCCCCAAACCAAGACCCACCCTTTAAGGTAACTTGAGGGAAACGTACGAGAGTTAGTTGGAGGGGGTACAGCCCCTCTAACAAAGGACACAACCTTAACAGGAGAATAAAGATCAAAATAACTAAAACAAACTATTTTAGTGGGCCTAAAAGCAGCCATCTGAACAGAAAGCGTTAAAGCTCAGACAGAGTGAAGTTTATTATACCGATAAAAAATCTTATTTCCCTAAAATGTATCAGGCTATTCCATGCCTACATGGAAGAAATTATGCTAGAATGAGTAACAAGAAGACCTGTTCTTCTCCCAGCACAAGTGTAAACCAGATCGGACAAGCCGCTGGAAAATAACGAACCCAACCCAAGAGAGTATTGTGAATATCACAAAAACCAAGAAAGACCCACAACCAATCAATCGTTAACCCTACACTGGAGTGCTATTTATAAAGGAAAGACTAAAAGAAAGGGAAGGAACTCGGCAAACGCAAGCCTCGCCTGTTTACCAAAAACATCGCCTCCTGCAACTAAATTAAGTATAGGAGGTCCAGCCTGCCCAGTGACTACGGGTTCAACGGCCGCGGTATTTTGACCGTGCAAAGGTAGCGCAATCACTTGTCTTTTAAATAGAGACCTGTATGAATGGCTAAACGAGGGCTTAACTGTCTCCCCCTTCCAGTCAGTGAAATTGATCTATCCGTGCAGAAGCGGGTATAATGATACAAGACGAGAAGACCCTTTGGAGCTTAAGGTACAAAACTTATTCACGTCAAACAACTTCATAAAGAGCAAAAACCTAGTGAAACATAAGATTTTACCTTCGGTTGGGGCGACCGCGGAGGAAAAACCAGCCTCCGAGTGGAACGGGGTAAACCCCTAAAACCAAGAGAGACATCTCTAAGCCACAGAACATCTGACCAATAATGATCCGACTTGCAAGTCGATCAACGAACCAAGTTACCCTAGGGATAACAGCGCAATCCTCTCCCAGAGTCCATATCGACGAGGGGGTTTACGACCTCGATGTTGGATCAGGACATCCTAATGGTGCAGCCGCTATTAAGGGTTCGTTTGTTCAACGATTAAAGTCCTACGTGATCTGAGTTCAGACCGGAGCAATCCAGGTCAGTTTCTATCTGTAATGCTACTTTTCCTAGTACGAAAGGATCGGAAAAGAGGGGCCCATACTTAAAGCACGCCCCACCCCTAATTGATGAAAACAAATAAATTAAGTAAAGGGAGGGCCAAAACCCCTGCCGCCCAAAATAAGGGCATACTGGGGTGGCAGAGCATGGTAAATTGCGAAAGGCCTAAGCCCTTTATACCAGAGGTTCAAATCCTCTTCCCAGTTTATGCTAAACACTTTAATAAACCACTTGATTAACCCCCTAGCCTACATTGTACCAGTCCTGCTAGCAGTAGCCTTTCTTACCCTGCTTGAACGAAAAGTTCTAGGATATATACAACTGCGGAAAGGCCCAAACGTAGTTGGGCCTTACGGGCTGCTACAACCCATCGCCGACGGAGTAAAGCTATTTATTAAGGAGCCCGTTCGGCCCTCCACCTCATCCCCCTTTCTGTTTTTGGCCACCCCTATCCTTGCACTAACCCTAGCCATAACACTATGAGCACCCATGCCAATGCCTTACCCAATTATTGACCTAAACCTCGGAGTTCTATTTATTCTAGCCTTATCAAGCCTAGCAGTATATTCTATTCTAGGGTCAGGATGAGCATCCAATTCAAAATATGCACTAATTGGGGCCCTCCGGGCAGTAGCACAAACAATTTCATATGAAGTAAGCCTAGGGCTTATTCTTCTCTCAGTCATTATTTTCTCAGGCGGGTATACCCTACAAACGTTTAATACTGCACAAGAAAGTATCTGGCTTCTGGCCCCAGCATGGCCTTTAGCAGCAATATGATATATCTCAACTCTGGCTGAAACAAACCGAGCACCCTTTGACCTAACAGAAGGAGAATCAGAACTAGTCTCGGGGTTCAACGTAGAATATGCAGGCGGACCATTTGCCCTATTCTTTCTTGCCGAGTACGCCAATATTCTCATAATAAATACCCTGTCAGCCGTCCTATTCTTAGGATCTTCTCACTTCCCAAACATGCCCGAACTAACAACAATTAGCCTTATGATTAAAGCTGCACTTTTATCTGTTATATTCCTGTGAGTACGAGCTTCTTATCCCCGATTTCGATATGACCAGCTCATACATCTAGTGTGAAAGAATTTCCTCCCACTAACATTGGCCCTTGTATTATGACACATCGCACTACCAATCGCACTAGCAGGCCTCCCCCCACAACTATAGTTTAGGAACTGTGCCCGAACGCCCAGGGATCACTTTGATAGAGTGACCTATAGGGGTTAAAATCCCCTCGGTTCTTAGAAAGAAGGGGGTCGAACCCATGCCCAAGAGATCAAAACTCTTAGTGCTTCCACTACACCACTTTCTAAGATGGGGTCAGCTAATTAAGCTTTCGGGCCCATACCCCGAACATGACGGTTAAAGTCCCTCCTCCATCAATGAATCCCTACGTATTAATAATTCTGCTATCTAGCCTAGGACTAGGCACCACCCTAACTTTTGCTAGCTCCCACTGACTATTGGCTTGAATAGGACTAGAGATTAATACTCTAGCAATTGTGCCACTAATAGCACAACATCACCACCCCCGGGCAGTGGAGGCCACTACAAAATACTTCTTAACCCAAGCGACTGCAGCAGCTATAATTTTATTTGCAAGCACAACAAATGCCTGAATTACAGGAGAATGAGACATGAATAATATGTCTAACCCCATTGCCAGCGCAATAATTATTGTTGCCCTGGCACTCAAGATTGGGCTAGCACCTATACATTTCTGAATGCCGGAAGTACTACAGGGACTAGACCTACTGACAGGACTTATTTTATCAACCTGACAAAAGCTAGCCCCACTGGCACTGATTATCCAAACAGCCCAAGCTATTGACCCACTTTTGCTGACCTCCTTAGGACTTTTATCAACGCTTGCCGGAGGATGAGGCGGGTTAAACCAAACCCAACTGCGAAAAATTTTAGCCTATTCCTCTATTGCCCACATAGGCTGAATAATTATTGTTCTACAATATGCCCCTCAACTCACCCTCCTCGCACTTGGGACCTATATTTTTATAACCTCGGCAGCATTCCTCACCCTAAAAGCTTCCTCCGCCACTAAAATTAACACCCTAGCAATGACCTGGTCCAACAGCCCAATCCTAACAGCAACAACTGCCCTCGTATTACTATCATTAGGAGGATTACCACCCCTAACAGGCTTCATACCAAAATGACTGATTCTTCAAGAATTAACAAAGCAGAACCTTCCAGTTACTGCCATAATTATAGCCCTTGCCGCCCTACTTAGCCTATACTTCTACCTACGACTCTGCTACGCAATAACACTTACAATCTCCCCTAACACAACAAACTCAACCACCCCTTGACGGATACAGACAACCCAAACTTCTCTACCTCTAACCATTTCAACCACAATTGCACTTGGCCTTTTGCCTATGACCCCGGCTATTCTGGTACTAGCCACCTAAGGGACTTAGGATAGCACCAGACCAAGAGCCTTCAAAGCTCTAAGCAGAAGTGAAAATCTTCTAGTCCCTGAATAAAACCTACAAGAGTCTATCTTGCATTTTCTGATTGCAAATCAAATGTTTTTGTTAAACTAAGGCCTTACTAGATGGGAAGGCCTCGATCCTACAAACTCTTAGTTAACAGCTAAGCGCTCAAGCCAGCGAGCATCCATCTACTTTTCCCGCCGTTAATTGAAAAGGCGGGAAAAGCCCCGGCAGAGTATTACTCTACGTCTTTGGATTTGCAATCCAACATGTTTCTTCACCACGGGGCTGTGATAGGGAGAGGAATTAAACCTCTGTCTTCGGGGCTACAACCCACCGCCTAAACGCTCGGCTACCCTACCTGTGGCAATTACGCGCTGATTCTTTTCTACAAACCACAAAGACATTGGTACCCTTTATCTTGTATTTGGTGCCTGAGCTGGAATAGTGGGAACTGCTTTAAGCCTTCTCATTCGAGCTGAACTTAGTCAACCCGGATCGCTTCTAGGCGATGATCAAATTTATAATGTTATTGTTACCGCCCATGCCTTCGTAATAATTTTCTTTATAGTAATACCAATTCTTATTGGGGGATTTGGAAACTGACTTGTACCACTAATGATTGGGGCACCCGACATGGCATTCCCACGAATAAATAATATGAGCTTCTGACTTCTTCCCCCATCATTCCTCCTTCTACTAGCCTCTTCTGGTGTCGAGGCCGGGGCTGGAACAGGATGAACAGTCTATCCCCCACTTGCAGGCAATCTTGCCCACGCAGGAGCATCCGTAGACCTCACGATTTTTTCACTTCATTTAGCGGGTGTCTCATCAATTTTAGGGGCAATTAACTTTATTACTACCACGATTAACATGAAACCCCCAGCCATCTCCCAATATCAAACACCCTTATTCGTGTGGGCTGTACTTGTGACAGCCGTACTTCTCCTTCTCTCACTCCCAGTTCTGGCTGCCGGAATTACGATACTACTAACAGACCGTAATCTTAATACTACATTCTTTGACCCAGCTGGAGGGGGAGATCCAATTTTATACCAACACCTATTCTGATTCTTCGGCCACCCAGAAGTATACATTCTTATTCTTCCAGGATTCGGAATTATTTCACACGTTGTAGCCTATTATGCTGGTAAAAAAGAGCCATTTGGCTATATGGGAATAGTGTGAGCTATAATAGCTATTGGTCTCCTTGGCTTTATTGTGTGAGCACATCACATGTTCACTGTTGGAATAGATGTAGACACTCGTGCCTACTTCACATCCGCAACAATAATCATTGCTATCCCAACCGGTGTAAAAGTATTTAGCTGACTCGCCACACTGCACGGAGGCTCAATCAAATGAGACACACCTATGCTATGAGCCCTGGGGTTTATTTTCCTTTTTACAGTGGGAGGATTAACAGGGATTGTATTAGCCAACTCATCACTAGATATTGTTCTACACGACACGTACTATGTAGTTGCACATTTCCATTATGTATTATCAATAGGTGCCGTATTCGCCATTATAGCAGCCTTTGTTCACTGATTCCCCCTATTCTCAGGATACACCCTTAATGATACTTGAACAAAAATCCACTTTGGTGTAATGTTTATTGGTGTAAATCTAACATTCTTCCCCCAACACTTCCTAGGGCTGGCCGGAATACCACGACGATATTCTGATTACCCCGACGCCTACGCCCTATGAAATACAGTGTCATCCATTGGGTCACTTATTTCCCTAGTCGCAGTAATTATGTTCCTATTTATCCTCTGAGAAGCCTTCGCCGCTAAACGAGAAGTTTCCTCAGTAGAACTAACTACAACAAACGTAGAATGACTTCACGGCTGCCCTCCACCCTACCACACATTTGAAGAGCCAGCATTTGTTCGAGTTCAATCAAACTAACGAGAAAGGGAGGAATTGAACCCCCATGTACTGGTTTCAAGCCAGTCACATAACCACTCTGTCACTTTCTTCTGAAGACATTAGTAAAATGCAAATTACATCACCTTGTCAAGGTGAAATTACAGGTTAAATCCCTGTATGTCTTAAGCCCCAGGCTTAATGGCACATCCCACACAACTAGGATTCCAAGACGCGGCATCACCCGTTATAGAAGAACTTCTACATTTCCATGACCACGCCCTGATAATTGTGTTTTTAATTAGCACTTTAGTACTTTATATTATTGTTGCAATGGTTTCAACAAAACTCACTAACAAATATATCTTAGACTCTCAAGAAATCGAAATTGTATGAACTATTTTACCAGCTGTAATCCTAGTTCTGATTGCCTTGCCATCCCTTCGAATTCTATACCTTATAGACGAAATTAATGACCCCCACTTAACGATTAAAGCCATAGGACATCAGTGATACTGAAGCTACGAGTACACAGACTATGAAGACCTGGGCTTTGACTCCTACATGATCCCGACCCAAGATCTCACGCCCGGCCAATTCCGATTATTAGAAACAGACCACCGAATAGTGGTCCCGATAGAGTCACCTATCCGGGTATTAGTATCCGCTGAAGATGTACTTCACTCCTGAGCCGTCCCATCCTTAGGTGTTAAAATAGACGCAGTTCCAGGACGACTAAATCAGACTGCTTTCATTGCCTCACGCCCAGGAGTATTCTACGGACAATGCTCTGAAATCTGTGGCGCCAATCACAGCTTTATACCAATCGTGGTAGAAGCCGTCCCACTAGAACACTTTGAAAGCTGATCCTCCTTAATACTAGAAGACGCCTCACTAGAAAGCTAATTATTGGACAAAGCGTTGGCCTTTTAAGCCAAAGTTTGGTGACTACCGACCACCTCTAGTGAAATGCCCCAGTTAAATCCAAACCCCTGATTTGCCATTCTAGTGTTTTCATGAATCATCTTTCTTACAATTATCCCTACTAAAATCTTAAACCACACAACGCCAAATGAACCCGCCCCAATGAGCGAAGAAAAACACAAAACTGAACCTTGAGACTGACCATGATAACAAGCTTCTTTGATCAATTTGCAAGCCCCTCCTTTTTAGGTATTCCACTTATTGCTATCGCAATCGCACTGCCATGAGTATTATTTCCAACTCCTCCATCTCGATGATTAAACAACCGACTTATTACCCTCCAAACATGGTTTATTAACCGATTTACCAATCAACTTCTCCTACCCCTTAACGTAGGGGGACACAAATGGGCCCTCTTATTTGCCTCTTTAATAGTATTCTTAATTACTATCAACATGCTAGGCCTCCTTCCATACACCTTTACACCTACCACACAACTTTCACTAAACATAGGACTTGCCGTACCACTATGACTTGCCACAGTAATTATTGGAATACGTAATCAACCAACAGTAGCCCTCGGACATCTCCTACCAGAAGGAACCCCTGTTCCCTTGATTCCAGTACTAATTATTATCGAAACAATTAGCTTATTTATTCGACCACTAGCACTTGGAGTGCGACTTACAGCTAATTTAACTGCAGGTCACCTACTAATTCAACTCATCGCCACAGCCGTATTTGTATTACTACCAATAATACCAACAGTAGCAATCCTAACCGCCGCTGTTCTTTTTCTTCTAACACTTCTAGAAGTAGCAGTTGCAATGATTCAAGCCTACGTATTCGTCCTACTACTAAGCCTATATTTACAAGAAAACGTTTAATGGCACACCAAGCACACGCATTTCATATGGTTGATCCTAGCCCATGACCACTAACCGGAGCCGTCGGTGCTCTACTAATAACATCCGGCCTAGCAATCTGGTTTCACTTCCACTCAACAACATTAATAACCCTTGGACTTATTCTTCTGCTTCTTACAATATACCAATGGTGACGTGATATTATTCGGGAAGGAACATTCCAAGGACATCACACGCCCCCAGTACAAAAAGGTCTGCGTTATGGCATAATCCTGTTCATTACCTCGGAAGTTTTCTTTTTCCTTGGATTTTTTTGAGCTTTCTACCACTCAAGTCTTGCACCAACACCCGAACTGGGAGGGTGCTGACCACCAACTGGCATTACCACACTTGACCCATTTGAAGTCCCTCTTCTTAATACAGCAGTCCTACTGGCATCCGGAGTGACAGTAACATGAGCTCACCACAGCATTATAGAGGGGGAACGAAAACAGGCTATTCAATCTCTGGCACTTACAATCTTACTAGGACTATATTTTACTGCACTACAAGCCATAGAATACTACGAAGCTCCCTTTACAATTGCAGACGGGGTATATGGCTCTACATTCTTCGTAGCAACAGGTTTCCACGGACTACACGTAATTATTGGGACAACCTTCTTGGCTGTTTGCCTCCTTCGCCAAGTCCAATATCACTTTACATCTGAACACCACTTCGGCTTCGAGGCCGCTGCCTGATACTGACACTTTGTCGACGTAGTCTGACTATTCCTTTACGTATCCATCTACTGATGAGGCTCATATCTTTCTAGTATTAAAATTAGTACAAGTGACTTCCAATCATTTAGTCTTGGTTAAACTCCAGGGAAAGATAATGAACTTAATTACAACCATTCTTATTATTACATTAGCCCTATCTTCAATTTTAGCAATCGTATCATTTTGACTACCACAAATAAACCCAGACGCAGAGAAGCTCTCACCATATGAATGCGGATTTGATCCATTAGGATCTGCTCGACTACCCTTCTCTCTACGATTCTTCCTAGTCGCCATCCTATTTCTTCTTTTTGACCTGGAAATTGCCCTACTTCTCCCTCTTCCATGGGGGGACCAACTCCATAACCCCACAGGAACGTTCTTCTGAGCAACCACAGTTCTTATTTTACTAACCCTAGGATTAATTTACGAATGAACCCAAGGAGGCTTAGAATGAGCAGAATAAGGGAGTTAGTCCAAAACAAGACCTCTGATTTCGGCTCAGAAAATCGTGGTTTAAATCCACGACCCCCTTATGACACCAGTACACTTTAGCTTCAGTTCAGCATTCATTCTAGGACTAATAGGACTAGCATTTCACCGCACCCACCTACTCTCTGCACTTCTATGCCTAGAAGGCATAATGTTATCACTATTTATTGCACTAGCCCTATGGACACTACAGTTCGAGTCTACAAGCTTCTCAACCGCCCCTATACTTCTTCTAGCCTTCTCAGCTTGTGAGGCAAGCACAGGTCTCGCGCTCCTAGTTGCCACAGCCCGAACCCACGGCACCGATCGCCTACAAAACCTTAATCTCCTACAATGCTAAAAGTACTAATTCCAACAGTTATACTATTTCCAACAATCTGGCTAACCTCTTCAAAATGACTATGAACAGCTACAATTGCCCATAGTCTTTCAATTGCTCTTATTAGCCTAACATGATTAAAATGAACGTCAGAAACCGGCTGAGCCATGTCCAACACGTACCTGGCCACAGATCCACTATCAACCCCCCTGCTAGTGTTAACATGCTGACTTCTACCATTAATAATTCTAGCCAGCCAAAACCACATCAACCCAGAACCCATCAACCGACAACGCCTCTACATCACACTACTCGCTTCACTGCAAACTTTTCTAATTATAGCATTCGGCGCCACAGAGATCATTATGTTTTATATCATATTTGAGGCCACATTGATTCCAACGCTAATTATTATTACCCGCTGAGGAAACCAGACTGAGCGATTAAATGCGGGCACATACTTCTTGTTTTATACGCTTGCTGGCTCCTTGCCACTTTTAGTCGCACTACTTTTACTTCAACAATCTACGGGAACCCTGTCCATATTCGTAATTCAATATTCTCAGCCGCTTCTCTTAGACTCTTGAGGCCATAAAATCTGATGGGCCGGCTGCTTAATTGCATTTCTAGTAAAAATACCTCTATACGGCGTACACCTTTGGCTCCCCAAAGCACACGTAGAAGCCCCTGTTGCGGGGTCCATAGTACTGGCAGCTGTACTTCTAAAGCTCGGAGGCTATGGAATAATACGAATAATAATTATACTAGACCCGCTCTCGAAAGAACTAGTTTACCCCTTTATTATCCTAGCACTATGAGGAATCATCATAACAGGATCTATTTGTCTACGACAAACAGACCTTAAGTCGCTAATCGCCTACTCATCTGTTAGTCACATAGGGCTTGTAGCGGGAGGTATTTTAATCCAGACCCCATGAGGGTTTTCAGGGGCCATTATTCTAATAATTGCCCATGGCCTAGTATCCTCAATATTGTTTTGCTTAGCTAATACGGCCTACGAACGAACCCACAGCCGAACCATAATCTTAGCTCGAGGACTACAGGTGATCTTCCCATTAACAGCAGTTTGGTGATTTATTGCCAACCTAGCTAACTTAGCACTACCACCTCTTCCTAACCTAATAGGAGAACTCATAATCATCACAACCCTATTCAACTGATCCCCATGAACCATTGCACTAACCGGGGCGGGCACTCTAATTACAGCAGCCTACTCCCTATATATGTTCTTAATGTCTCAACGAGGCCCAACACCAAACCACATTATAAAACTTCCCCCCTTCCACACCCGAGAACATTTACTAATGGCCCTTCACCTGATCCCAGTAATCCTCCTCGTACTGAAGCCAGAGCTTATGTGAGGTTGATGTTATTAGTAAGTATAATTTAACTAAAATATTAGATTGTGATTCTAAAAACAGGGGTTAAAATCCCCTTACTCACCAAGGAAGGACAGAAATCAATAAGTACTGCTAATCCTTATGCACCGCGGTTAAAATCCGCGGCTTCCTCACGCTTCTGAAGGATAACAGTTCATCCATTGGTCTTAGGAACCAAAAACTCTTGGTGCAAATCCAAGTGGAAGCTATGAACTCAATAACACTAATTATATCCTCCTCACTTATTTTAGTTATTACAATCCTCATCACCCCTTTGCTAACAACACTTAACCCTAAACCACAGAGCCCAGAGTGAGCAAACACACACGTAAAAACCGCTGTTAGTACCGCATTTTTTATTAGTCTATTACCACTTGTAATTTTTCTTGATCAAGGGGTAGAAAGTATTACCACAAACTGACACTGAATAAATACACATATGTTTGATACAAACATTAGCTTCAAATTCGACCACTATTCACTTATTTTTACACCCATTGCTTTATACGTCACCTGATCTATCTTAGAGTTTGCATTATGATATATACACTCTGACCCCAACATGGCTCGGTTCTTTAAGTATCTCCTACTATTTCTAGTAGCAATAATCACCCTTGTTACTGCCAACAACATGTTTCAATTGTTTATTGGCTGAGAAGGTGTTGGAATTATATCATTCCTACTAATTGGATGATGATATGGGCGAGCAGACGCTAACACAGCAGCCCTCCAAGCCGTAATTTATAATCGAGTAGGAGACATCGGACTAATTCTTAGCATGGCCTGGTTTGCAATAAATTTGAACTCTTGAGAAATTCAACAGATCTTTTTTCTTTCAAAAAATTTTGACATAACAGTTCCACTACTAGGGCTCATCCTTGCGGCAACGGGTAAATCGGCCCAGTTTGGCCTACACCCGTGGCTCCCTTCTGCCATGGAGGGCCCCACACCAGTGTCCGCCCTACTTCACTCCAGCACCATAGTTGTAGCCGGAATTTTTCTACTAATTCGTCTTCACCCCCTTATAGAAAATAATGAGGCCGCCCTAACGGTTTGCCTATGCTTAGGCGCCCTAACTACTTTATTTACAGCCACTTGTGCCCTAACTCAGAATGACATCAAGAAAATTGTAGCTTTCTCAACATCCAGTCAACTTGGTCTAATGATGGTTACAATTGGCTTAAACCAACCACAACTGGCATTCCTTCACATCTGCACCCATGCCTTTTTTAAAGCCATGTTGTTCCTATGCTCAGGGTCAATCATCCACAGCCTCAATGACGAGCAAGACATCCGAAAAATGGGAGGCCTTCACAATCTGATGCCCGCCACCTCAACCTACCTGACAATTGGCAGCCTCGCACTTACAGGAACCCCGTTTCTTGCCGGATTCTTCTCAAAAGATGCTATTATTGAAGCCCTAAACACCTCGCACCTTAACGCCTGAGCCTTAACCCTAACACTTATTGCCACAGCCTTCACCGCCGTCTACAGCTTCCGAGTAGTTTTCTTTGTTACTATGGGATCCCCCCGATTTCTCCCACTATCCCCAATCAATGAAAATAATCCGCTAGTGATTAACCCTATTAAACGACTTGCCTGAGGAAGCATTATTGCAGGACTTATTATTACGTCCAATTTCCTCCCCTCAAATACACCCATCATAACAATACCCCCAGCCCTAAAAATAGCAGCCCTTTTAGTCACAATCACCGGACTATTGGTAGCTATGGAACTCACAGCTATAACCAACAAACAAATTAAAGTTACCCCAACGATTCCTCTACACAACTTTTCAAACATGCTAGGATACTTCCCCGCAATAATCCACCGACTGCCCCCAAAACTTAATCTAACCCTGGGACAAACAATTGCCACCAAATTTGACCAGACATGGCTTGAAATCTCAGGGCCAAAAGGACTAGCCATAACCCAAATAATAATATCAAAAATTACAAGTGACATTCAACGAGGAATAATTAAAACATACTTAACCATTTTTTTATTAACCATAGCCCTCGCCATTCTCCTATCAATTATTTAAACTGCACGAAGAGTGCCACGACTTAAACCACGAGTCAACTCTAAAACAACAAGCAAGGTTAAAAGCAGGACCCAAGCACAAATAACCAACATCCCGCCACCAAAGGAATACATAACTGCCACTCCCCCAACATCCCCCCGCAATATAGAAAACTCCTTCAACCCATCAATAATAACCCAAGAACCCTCGTATCACCCACCTCAAAACATCCCGGCCATTACAATAACCCCTAACAAGTAAACTAGCACATAGCCGGCAACAGAACGACTCCCTCAAGCTTCTGGAAAAGGTTCAGCAGCCAAAGCGGCCGAATAAGCAAATACTACAAGCATACCCCCCAAATAAATTAAAAAAAGAACTAAAGATAAGAAAGACCCTCCACACCCAACCAGAACCCCGCACCCAACTCCCGCCGCTACCACTAAACCCAAAGCAGCAAAATAAGGAGTAGGATTTGAAGCAACGGCAATCAAACCCACAATTAAAGCCACCAATAACATAAACATAAAATAGGTCATAATTCTTGCTCGGATTTTAACCGAGACCAGTGACTTGAAGAACCACCGTTGTAGTTCAACTACAAGAACAATAATGGCAAGCCTACGAAAAACACACCCTCTAATAAAAATCGCTAATGATGCACTTGTTGACTTACCAACACCGTCCAATATCTCAGTATGATGAAACTTTGGATCTCTTCTAGGACTATGTCTGATTACACAGATTTTAACAGGACTATTTCTAGCCATACATTACACCTCAGACATCTCAACCGCATTCTCGTCAGTAGCCCACATCTGCCGAGATGTAAATTACGGCTGACTTATTCGGAACTTACACGCCAATGGAGCATCATTCTTTTTCATTTGTATTTATATACATGTTGCCCGAGGCCTATACTACGGATCCTACCTCTACAAAGAAACTTGAAACATTGGAGTAGTACTCCTTCTCCTAACAATAATAACAGCCTTCGTTGGCTACGTTCTTCCATGAGGACAAATGTCCTTCTGAGGGGCCACAGTAATTACAAACCTCCTATCGGCAGTTCCATACATAGGAGATACCCTAGTTCAATGAATCTGAGGGGGGTTCTCAGTAGATAACGCAACACTGACCCGATTCTTTGCATTCCACTTTCTCCTACCATTTATTATTGCCGCCGCAACCCTCCTCCACCTCCTATTCCTGCACGAAACTGGATCAAATAACCCGGCCGGCCTAAATTCAGATGCAGACAAAATCTCCTTCCACCCATATTTTTCATACAAAGACCTTCTTGGATTCGTACTGATACTGCTAGCACTGACGTCATTAGCACTATTTTCTCCAAACCTGCTCGGAGACCCAGACAATTTTACACCAGCCAACCCAATGGTTACCCCACCACATATTAAACCAGAGTGATACTTCCTGTTTGCCTACGCCATCCTGCGATCTATTCCTAACAAATTAGGAGGGGTTCTTGCATTATTATTCTCAATTCTTATCCTAATGGTGGTACCAATCCTGCACACTTCAAAACAACGAGGACTAACATTCCGCCCACTCACTCAGTTCTTATTCTGAACTCTAGTAGCAGATATACTAATTCTAACATGAATCGGAGGCATACCCGTAGAACACCCATATGTTATTATTGGCCAAATTGCGTCAGTCCTATACTTTGCACTTTTCCTAGTGCTAGTCCCACTAGCAGGATGACTAGAGAACAAAGCACTAAAATGAGCTTGCCCTAGTAGCTTAGCCTAAAAGCATCGGTCTTGTAATCCGAAGATCGGAGGTTAAATTCCTCCCTAGCGCCCAGAAAAGGGAGATTTTAACTCCCACCCCTGGCTCCCAAAGCCAGAATTCTAAATTAAACTATCTTCTGATAGTAACATGTATGATCTAGTACATATTATGTATAATATTACATAATGTAATAGTACATACATATGTATTATCACCATTCATTTATTTTAACCCCAAAGCAAGTACTAACGTCCAAGATATACATAAAACAAATAATTAAAATTCAGAATTATATTATTTTAACCTGGGAAATAGATTTATCCCCTAAAATTTGACACTCAAATTTTTCCTTGAATTATTCAACTAAGGTTTATTTTAAACATATTAATGTAGTAAGAGACCACCAACTGGTTTACATTAAGGCATACTATTAATGATAGAATCAGGGACACAAAATGTGGGGGTCGCACACTGTGAACTATTCCTGGTATCTGGTTCCTATTTCAGGTACATAATATTATTTATCCCACTATCGGATAATTATACTGGCATCTGATTAATGGTGTAATTACATACTCCTCGTTACCCAACATGCCGAGCGTTCTTTTATATGCATAGGGTTCTCTTTTTTAGGTTTCCTTTCATTTTGCATTTCAGAGTGCAAGCGCAAACAATCATTAAGGTTGAACTATTCCTTGCCCGGATTAATATAAGTTAATTATTAAATGACATAACTTAAGAATTACATATTAATATCTCAAGTGCATAACATATACATCACTTCTTCAACTTACCCTTATATATCTCCCCCTCTTGGTTTTTGCGCGACAAACCCCCCTACCCCCTTCGCTCAGCGAATCCTGTTATCCTTGTCAAACCCCGAAACCAAGGAAGGCTCGAGAACGTGCCAGCTAACAAGTTGAAATATGGGTTAGCCATCCGCATTGTATATATATACATGCATATCGCATCAGCTCATCACACAAATGCCCCAAATTTTAGCCTAATAAGCCCGATTGAAAATTTTAAATATTTCCTAATGCTAAAATACTAAATATTTTATAGC